AAAATATCATAATTTTTTTTAAGGAGTCCCATAATTATAAAAAGGAAATCGGAAATTGAATTCATTATAGGATCTATTTACTTTTTTTAGGAGATGACATGCCGCCACTCGGACTCGAACCGAGATGCTCTAGCACTGCTTCCTAAGAGCAGCGTGTCTACCAATTTCACCATAGCGGCTTGTCTTGAATTCATAATACCCTATGAATAAGCAATCGTCTAGATTTAAGAATTAAATTGTTGCAATATTTTTTAGGAAAGATTCAAATTGATGAATAAAAATTCGTTCAAATAGGTATTTGAAGGTTCATTATTTGAATTTAGGGTCTTAGTTTTAGTGTGTATTTTAGACTCTCCTCGACTTGAACTCTTGGAAAACTAGATAGTCCAACTATGAATTAAGGGATAGAACCCCCCCAAAAAAAACATTTTTGTTTTGTTTTAATGAACTGTTTTTGATTTATTTGATTTCAAACATCGAAACCAAAAAATCCATTTTATCAATGAACAAAAAAATTTTGGATCCGTAAAAATTGACACATATTTATCCACAAAAATTTGTTAAGTGTTTTTCAGTGGATTGATGGCAATAAATATATGGGAGTCTATATAGGAATTCATAGAAAATCCAAAAAGAAGAAAGTTGCACAAAAAGGTTTAGAATTTTAATCAATTAGTTTCAATGATTTTGATTTTTTACTCGCCTTTCTATAGAGAAAACGTGGATCTAGAGAAAAAAGAAAACCTTATATTATTGTAAGAAACAGGCTGATGGGGAAAATAATACTCCCCACCTTGGAAATGAGAAAATATACTAAAAAGACAATTACGTATCTTATGTTTTTTTTGTCAAAAAAAAGGATTCTTTTTTTTTTTTTTTAATTCAGTACGGTAAAGAGAAAAATCCTTATTCTAATTCTAAGAGCGAAACAAATTCCATTCCCTGTTGAGTTAATCAATAGGAAATGGAAAGCGGGAATTTTATTTTGAAACGAAATGAGTCAATTTTTGAGTCAAGCCGATTCAGATTATTGTAACATGTTATGTTTTATTACTTATTTTATTTGTTTTTGTTTGTTGCACAAAAAAACTTTTGGAATTCCCGGTAGAAATAGATTTCCCTAAGGAAAACGCTTTTAACGCTGCCCAATACCCCTTCCTTTTCCAAAAATTTTTACGAATACGCTTTTTTGATGCAGAAGTACGTTTTTTTGGAACTGCCATTTAAATAAAAATTAAGAGATTACTCATTGGTATAGCTGGATGTGAAAGACATCTATTGTTCAAAAGAAATTTGCGCTTTGCCAATTCATTATGTATTTCTTTTCTAGATAATATTTTTGATTCTAAAATAAAAAAGAATACATAAGATGCGTGAAAGATATGGGAAAATCGCATAAACTATTTTTATTACTAAAAAAAAAGAATATTCTTTTTTTTTTTTAGTAACTTGTCAAATTAGCGAAAAATATGCCTAATTTAACTTGAATTTGAAAGTTCGAAGGAGACTAGTAATTAATTTGCTTTTTTCATATGATTTGACCAATTGTAACTTCTTGATTTGAATATTTGAAGTATTTAGCAGAAACTTCTAAAGAATAAGTATAAAAAGAAATAAAAATTCCAAAATTCTATTTCTATTTAAGTTATTAAGTTAGTGCATATCTTTATTTTTTTATTGACTCCTTTCAAAAAGAGGTAAGATCCGGTGAATCGGAAACAATTAATATTAATTAAGAATTAAAAAACTTTTTTTATGGAACAGACATATCAATATGCGTGGATCATACCTTTCCTTCCACTTCCAGTTCCTATGTTAATAGGAGTGGGACTTCTTCTTTTTCCGACAGCAACAAAAAATCTCCGTCGTATGTGGGCTTTTTCGAGTATTTTATTGTTAAGTATAGTCATGATTTTTTCAACTAATCTGTCTATTCAGCAAATAAAAAGCAGTTCTATCTATCAATATGTATGGTCTTGGACCCTCGATAATGATTTTTCTTTAGAATTCGGCTACTTGATCGATCCACTTACTTCTATTATGTCAATGTTAATCACTACTGTTGGAATTATGGTTCTTATTTATAGTGATAATTATATGGCTCACGATCAAGGATACTTGAGATTTTTTGCTTATATGAGTTTTTTCAGTACTTCGATGTTGGGATTAGTTACTAGTTCGAATTTGATACAAATTTATATTTTTTGGGAATTGGTTGGAATGTGTTCCTATCTATTAATAGGGTTTTGGTTCACACGAACTCCTGCAGCAAATGCTTGTCAAAAAGCGTTTGTAACTAATCGTGTAGGGGATTTTGGTTTATTATTAGGAATTTTAGGTTTCTATTGGATAACGGGTAGTTTTGAATTTGGGGATTTATTCGAAATATTCAATAACTTGATTTATAATAATGAAGTAAATTCTCTATTTGTTACTTTGTGTGCTGCTCTATTATTTGCCGGTGCAGTTGCTAAATCTGCGCAATTTCCCCTTCATGTAT